AGAATAAATACCAAACTTTTTCTTGAATCAACAAAAAATTGGATTGAGAAACCTATTTCCAATACTAAAAAAAATAACGAAAAAAGTAATAAAACCAATCAAAATACGATTGACTTTATTTCAACTATACAAAAGCCCTTTTATAATATTAGTAATAATAATTCACAGAATTTTGATGAATTATCTTCCTTCTCACAAGCATATGTATTTTACAAATTATCACAAGTTCAAGTTCTTAACTTGTTTAAGTTAAGATCTATTCTTGAATATCACGGAACATCTTTTTTTCTTAAAACTTCAATCAAAAATTATTTTAGCAGACAAGGAATAATGGATTCTAAATTCAAAGATAAGAAACTTCCGAACTTGAAAAAAAATCAATGGAAAAACTGGTTAAGAGGTTATTATCAATATAATTTATCCCAGATTAGATGGTCTAAATTAATAGCACAAAAGTGGCGAAATAGCACCAAAAAATGTCGTACAATTCAAGATCAAAATTTAAACAAAGAAGTTTCATATGAAAAAGAACAATTAAGTTATTATAAAAAACAAAGTGATTACGAAATATATTTCTTACCAAATCAGAAAGATAATTTTCAAAAATACTATAGATATAATCTTTTATCTTATAGATCTATTAATTATGAGAACCTATCTATTTATAGATCACCATTGAAAGTAAATCAAACTCCAAAGAATTCTTATAATTACAATACACAAAAAAGAAAAAATTTTGCTAGATTAGCCTATATACTTATCAATAATTTTCTAGGAAAAAGTGCTGATATATATATGGAAAAAAATACGGATCGAAAATATTTTGATTGGAAAATTCTCAATTTTTGTTTTAGAAAAAAAGTAGATATTGAAGCTTGGGTCAAGGTCAATATCAACAGGAATCCAAATACTAAGACCGAGGCTCCTAAATATCAAATAATTGATAAAGTTGATAAAAAAGCTCTTTTTTATTTTATGGTTCATCAAAATGAAGAAAGCAATTTATCTAAGCAAAAAAAAAAATGGGATTGGATGGGAATGAATGCGGAAATATTTAGTCATCCTATATCGAATCTAGAACTTTGGTTCTTCCCAGAATTTTTCCTATTTTATAATGCATATAAAATCAAACCCTGGCTTATACCAAGCAAATTCCTTTTTTTGAATTTTAATATAAATGAAAGTCTTAGTGAAACTCAAAACATGAATAGAAAACAAAAAGAACTTATACCGTCGAACGAAAAAAAATATTTGGAATTTGAATTAAAGAATAAAAAAGAAAAAGAATTGGAAAATCAAAGAGATCTTAGCTCAAATATACAAAACCAAGAAAACGAGATTGCAGAAACTTATTTGGAATCAGACATGAAAAAACTACAAAAGAAAAAACAATACAAGAGCAATACGGAAGCAGAACTAGATTTTTTCCTGAAAAGATATTTACTTTTTCAATTGAGATGGGATGGTGCTTTGAATCAAAGAATGATCAATAATATCAAAGTATATTGTCTCTTGCTTAGACTGAGAAATCCAAAAAAAATAACCTTATCCTCTATTCAAAGGAGAGAGCTGAATCTTGATATAATGCTGATTAAAAAGAATTTAACTCTTACAGAATTGATGAAAAGGGGGAGATTGATTATCGAACCTTTCCGTCTGTCTGTAAAAAAAGCGGGCCAGCTTATTATGCATCAAACTATAAATATTTCATTAGTTCATAAGAGTAGGCATCGTACTAATCAAAGATACCGAGAGCAAAGATATGCCGATAAGGAGGATTTTGATAAATCCATTCGAAGCCATCTAACTGAAAATAAGCATTTTTATTTGCTTTTCCCTGAAAATATTTTAGCGTATCGACGTCGTAGAGAATTGAGAATTCTAATTTGTTTCCATTCAAAGAATAGTCAAGATATGGATAAAAATATAATATTTTGTAATGGGAATAATTTAAAAAGTTCTAGTCAATTTTTGAATGAAAATAAAGATCTTGATAGACAAAAATTAATTAAATTAAAATTCTTTCTTTGGCCCAATTATCGATTAGAAGATTTATCTTGTATGAATCGCTATTGGTTTGATACAAATAATGGAAGTCGTTTCAGTCTGTTAAGGATACGTATGTACCCCACAATTGAAAGGTAATTAATTAAACTTTATGTCTGTACCATATCTGATATATGAAAGCAAACAAATGCACATATAACTTGTCTTACATTTTAGTCTAATATATGATACTAATTTAATGTAATAGGGTATCTATTATTTCTAAAAACGAATCAACAAAATCTTCTTAATTTTAAAATTTAAACAATTTTATTTTGAAAATGCAAAATAGACTATTGTTTTGTATGCCTATCCGAATGCAAGTTTAATTGGATTGATTCTTTTTATTTAAAAAAGTGAGTTGATTATGTATACCAAATTAAACTAACTCACATTATTATTACTGATCGGTAAAATTCATATTTGTAAAAAGGGGGGATTATTTTATGGTAAAAAATGCAGTCATTTCAGTTATTTCACAAAAAGAAAAAGAAGAAAACCCGGGGTCTGTTGAATTCCAAGTATTCTATTTTACTAATAAGATACGAAAACTTACTTCCCATTTGGAATTGCACAAAAAAGACTATTTATCTCAGAGAGGTCTGCGGAAAATTTTGGGAAAGCGCCAACGCCTGCTAGCTTATTTATCAAAAAAAAATAGAGTACGTTATAAAGAATTAATAGGTCAGTTGAATATTCGAGAGATAAAAACCCGTTAATTTGAAAAATTATTTTAATTTTGATGACTCTCTTTTGATTTTCAGCAATTCATGGAAGAATTAATCGGGAAAAAACCTATGACTGCAACAGCTACAAGAAAGGACCTCATGATAGTCAATATGGGTCCTCACCACCCATCAATGCATGGTGTTCTTCGACTCATCCTTACTCTAGATGGTGAAGATGTTATCGACTGTGAACCAATATTAGGTTATTTACACAGAGGGATGGAAAAAATTGCAGAAAACCGAACAATTATACAATATTTGCCTTATGTAACACGTTGGGATTATTTAGCTACTATGTTTACAGAAGCAATAACTGTAAATGCACCAGAGCAGTTGGGAAATATTCAAGTACCTAAAAGAGCTAGTTATATCAGAGTAATTATGTTGGAGTTGAGTCGTATAGCTTCTCATTTGTTATGGCTTGGACCCTTTATGGCAGATATTGGTGCACAGACCCCCTTCTTTTATATTTTTCGAGAAAGAGAATTAATATATGATCTATTCGAAGCTGCCACCGGTATGCGAATGATGCATAATTATTTTCGTATTGGAGGAATAGCTGCTGATCTACCTCATGGCTGGATAGATAAGTGTTTGGATTTTTGCGATTATTTTTTAAGGGAGGTTGCTGAATATAAAAAGCTTATTACGCGGAACCCTATTTTTTTAGAACGAGTTGAAGGGGTAGGCATTGTTAGTGAAGAGGAAGCAATAAATTGGGGTTTATCAGGACCAATGTTACGAGCTTCCGGAATACAATGGGATCTTCGTAAGATTGATCATTATGAGTGTTATGACGAATTTGACTGGGAAGTCCAATGGCAAAAAGAAGGGGATTCATTAGCTCGTTATTTAGTACGAATCAGTGAAATGACAGAGTCTATAAAAATCATTCAACAGGCTCTGGAAGGAATTCCGGGAGGGCCCTATGAGAATTTAGAAACCCGCCGCTTTGCTGGAGTAAAAAATACCGAATGGAATGATTTTGAATACCGATTCATTAGTAAAAAACCTTCTCCTACTTTTGAATTGTCGAAGCAAGAACTTTATGTAAGAGTCGAAGCTCCAAAAGGAGAATTGGGGATTTTTATGATAGGAGATCAGAATGTTTTTCCTTGGAGATGGAAAATTCGACCGCCGGGTTTTGTCAATTTGCAAATTCTTCCTCAATTAGTTAAAAGAAGGAAATTGGCTGATATTATGACGATACTAGGTAGCATAGATATCATTATGGGAGAGGTTGATCGTTGAAATGATAATTAATACACCAGAAGTAGAAGCTATCAATTCTTTTTCTAGGTTAGAATTCTTAAAAGAAATCTATGACATCATATGGATGTTTGTCCCTATTTTAACTACTGTATTAGGAATTACAATAGGCGTACTCATAATTGTTTGGTTAGAAAGAGAAATATCCGCCGGGATACAACAACGTATTGGCCCTGAATATGCCGGCCCATTGGGGGTTCTTCAAGCTCTAGCAGATGGGACAAAATTGCTTTTCAAAGAGAATCTTCTTCCATCTCGAGGAAATATTAATTTATTTAGTATTGGCCCCTCCCTAGCTGTCATATCTATTTTGTTAAGTTATTCAGTAATTCCTTTTGGCTATCATCTTGTTCTAGCCGATCTCAGTATAGGCGTTTTTTTATGGATTGCTATTTCAAGTATTGCTCCCATTGGACTTCTTATGTCAGGATATGGATCAAATAATAAATATTCCTTTTTAGGTGGTCTACGAGCTGCTGCTCAATCAATTAGTTATGAAATACCATTAACTCTATGTGTGTTATCAATATCTCTACGTGTGATTCGTTAAAACATAAACTTTCTTTTATTTCATTTTTATTTTTTTATTCATTAGTGAAATTGATGAACTAAACCAGATAGTTATATGAGTGAGAAAAAACAGCTTACAAATTCGCAGTAAAAAATGGAGTCTCATTGCCTATGTACAAGAGTTAAATGAAAAGGAAACAACAGTCTATACTATTTAACCCCAAACTTTTGATTGATTAGTCATCATGGCTTGAAGCGGGTTTAAAATAAAAGAGCCAACTCTAGAAAATTTTTATTATCTATTCCCATAGTTGTATTACTATAAGAATAATAAGGGATTGGGCAAAAAAGAGTGGATGATTAGGAACACCAAGATACAAAAAGGATTAGTAATGTAAATAATGAAAATTATCCAACCGGATATTTCGACATCAAGAAAATCCAATT